GTGCACCACAAATAGGAGCTAATAAAAAGACCCGCGATTCCGTAGAAAGACATCACAATTCCTTGTGGAAAAAAAACTATTTCCTGAGACGGAAATAAAGATATCAAATTTCTACCAAGATAACTCGAGGTTCCAACCAACAAGAATCCTAATGAACCTAAAAAAAGGATAACAGCCCAGCAGAAATTACTTGTTTTTCGAGCCCCCGTTATAGGTTCTATCCATATATGTTCTGATCGACAACTCATACTTGATCCAGTTGATTTTTTTGGAATTGAGAGAATACCCCAAATGAATTTGACTTTAGTCCTTTTTTTCCGAAGTAACTCGCATCAACTAGCACTAGTTTGATGTGATCCTTTAGGAGTAATTCATTAAATTCGTTAGATCTAAACTAATAACATACCCTTCGTATGATCTCATTAAAGATAGCCAAATAGATATAGATAGACCAACTTTACAGTTCAGCTATCCGTCGATTCGGGTCTATTTGAAAATAGCTAGAATCCATTGATCCCTATAGCATTTTCTGGAGACATAAGAGTTTTTCGGCGGAAGCCGCTTATACCATATTTTGCTAAATAGATATCTGTGTTATGATACAAGCGTCAGTTTTGAAAAAAAAAATAGATGAGATTTTGTGCCATCGGCTCTAAACAATCTTGTTTTTTTGAACATGAAGAAATAAAGAAGCCATTGCGATTGCCGGAAATACTAGGCCTACTAAAGGCACCAAAACAGAGGGAAAGTTAAGAGTTGTCATAGAATGGGTACCTCGATTTACTATTTGTACCTGTTATTATTATTTATATTTTATATTTATAATATAAAGATATCTTATTATATATAAAGATATCTTATTATAATTTGATAATTCTAAAATTGGAATTATTATTATTACTTAATAGCTATTAAGTATAAATATAAGTATCTATCTAAGTGAGTATATAATGTAGTTTTTCATCTTTCTACATGAAAGATTTGAAAGGATATGGATGAGATATTATTTTCTTCATTTTTTGCTCTTGTCTTCGAATTTCATTTACTAAGCAAAAAGTTTCTTAAAAATTAATTAGATTCTATTTATATTTATAATTATATTGAATATATTGAATTTATAATTATATTGAATATATTGAAGGGTTTGTTAGAATCCCATCCATCAGGGATTCTTAGTCAAAATAGGATTATCGTAAGATATAAAAAAAATAAAAAATTCTATATTTTATAGATTTTCATTATATATGACGAGAAGAGTATATTTTTTTGATTTGCCTAATTTCACGAAAATAAGAATTTCATCTTTTATCTTGTTAATAGAGGCTTCTTGATCAATAATCAGGAATATAGAAAAAGGGGCGGATTTTCTGTGACTTTTGATTCTTTATATAATTAGATCTTATGTCAACAAAGAAAACCCCATTCGTCTAATTTTAACTTGGATTCCGATAAACTAATTACTTGTTTGCTCAAAATAATTGAACTTAATGTTCTAATTTTGATTCAAAGGAAAGAAAGTGTGTAGTTGAAATAACTCACTCAGAACGCTTTTTAAAGGATTACGTGGTACGATTAGATCGAATAAGCCCTTCTGGAATAAATACTCGGCCGCTTGTGAACCCTCGGGTACTGTTTTATTCAATGTTTGTTCAATTACTCTTTTACCCGCAAAGGCAATGTAGGCATTGGGTTCGGCAATAATGATATCCCCCAACATACCAAAACTAGCTGTCACCCCACCGGTAGTAGGAGATGTAAGAATTGGTACATAGAATAACTTTTTATTTGATTGATAATCATATAAAGCAGAAGATATTTTAGCCATTTGCATCAAGCTCAAACTTCCTTCTTGCATGCGTGCCCCTCCGGAAGCACACACTATAATAAGAGGTAGAAATTCTTTAGTAGCGTATTCAATCAAACGGGTAATTTTCTCCCCGACTACGGATCCCATACTACCTCCCATAAACTGAAAATCCATAACCCCAATTGCTACGGTAATACCGTTTAGTTGCCCTCTGCCTGTTTGAACAGCCTCGGTTAATCCTGTCTTTCTTTGATAAGAATCGATACGATTTTTATAAGGCTCCTCCTCCGAATGAAATTCAATGGGATCCAGAGAGACCATGTCTTCATCCATAGGCTCCCAAGTGCCCGGATCGATCAAAAGTTCGATTCTATCTGAACTACTCATTTTCAAATGATATCCACATTGTTCACAAAGATGCATCTTTGATTTAAAAAATTTCTTATAATTTAATCCATAACAATTTTCGCATTGAACCCACAAATGCCGGTATTGTTGAGTTACACCCAGATGAGTAGAACTTTCTGGTATAGTTTGATCACTCGTTCTGGTATCCTCGTTTTGACTACTATTTCCACTTTTACCACAAATGGAACTAGAAATGTAATTGTTACTGGAATTGTCACTACCACTTACAATGTAACTATCAATACAGATTTGGGACTGAAGATAACTGTCAATGCAACTATTAAT